CAAAAAAACTTGTAATGCCTACCCCGTTTGTAATTCCATCAATGACTCGTCTATCAAAAAAATGAGTCAGTTCGGCCAATCCTCTTATACCTTTTATTAAGGATATTGAATAAAAAGTATCTATGTAACCACGATTATAAGACCAATCATATATCAAATATATTATTTTATCCAATAAAATTCTTTTAGGACCCCTTTTCTCAAACGAATTTAGTAAGTTCAAATTTTGTAAAGATGAATAAAAAGGTTCATATAAAAGGAATGCTGTAAATATTCCCAAACAGGCTATACTCACTGAAAAAGTTGCATTTGTTAAAAATGGATACCAATCCTCAAAATCATTTGAATTTTGATGTAAAAGATTTATAGACGGAGTTAATAATTTGGATAATATATCCACATGTATTCCTTCTTGATTAAAAGGAATTGCTAGGGCTCCAACAAATAAAGTAAATAGAACCAATACAAGCATAGGAAATAGCATAGTATTATCCGATTCATGAGGATAAGAAAAAGAAAAAGCCTTCTTGGTGCAAAAATTCGTAATAGTAATAAGAGCCCCCTTTTTTACATTCCCACCAATTCGAATTCTATACGGCTTCTTCCAAAACAAAGAAGCCCTTTCGTTATTATTCATTGTTAATAAAGGAAATAAACGAAAATTTCTGTTAATCGGTTTTTGTTCTTCTTTACCCCATAGTTTTATTGAATAGAAAGAGCTATTTTTTTTTCCACTATAATTTTGAAAATGAATGTTTAAATGTCCTTCAAAAGTAAGTAAATAGATCCGAAACATATAAAATGCTGTTAATCCGGCCGTGGACCAAGCTATTATTGCAAAAATCGGTGAATACAACCAACTGTCACTAAGAATTTCATCTTTGGACCAAAAACAAGCAAGGGGTGGAATACCGCACAGAGAAAGTGTACCCACTAAAAAAGCAATTTTTGTAATTGGCACATACTTTCTTAAACCACCCATAAAAACCATATTCTGGCTTTTATCTGGAGAATATCCAACAATAGCTTCCATAGAATGAATAATTGATCCGGATCCTAAAAACAACAATGCCTTCGAATAAGCATGAGTAATCAAATGAAATAAAGCGGCTCGATAAGACCCCATACCTAAAGCTAACATCATATAGCCCAGTTGGGACATTGTAGAATAGGCTAAACCCCTCTTAATATCTTTTTGAGCAAGAGCTAAAGTAGCCCCTAATAATACTGTTATTATACCTAGCAAAGATATTAGATTCATTATGTAAGGTATAACTATGAAAAGAGGAAGAAGGCGGGCCACAAGAAAAATGCCCGCTGCTACCATAGTGGCAGCATGTATAAGAGCCGAAATCGGAGTAGGTCCCTCCATGGCATCAGGTAACCATACATGAAAGGGAAATTGCGCAGATTTAGCAACTGCGCCGGCAAATAATAGAGAGGCACATAAAGTAACAAATAAAGAATTAACCTCATTATTATAAATCAAGTTATTGAATATTTCGAACAAATCTTGAAATTCGAAACTTCCCGTTATCCAATAAAAACCTAGGATTCCTAATAATAAACCAAAATCGCCTATCCGATTAGTTACAAACGCTTTTTGACAAGCGTTTGCCGCAACGGGTCGTGTGAACCAAAACCCTATTAATAGATAAGAACACATTCCAACTAATTCCCAAAAAATATAAATTTGTATCAAATTAGAACTAGTAACTAATCCCAACATTGAAGTATTGAACAAACTCATATAAGCAAAAAATCTCAAATATCCTTGATCATGAGACATATAATTGTCACTATAAATAAGAACCAAAATTCCAACAGTAGTGATTAATATTGACATAATAGCGGTAAGTGAATCAATAAAGTAGCCAAACTCGAAAGAAAAATCATTATTGATGGCCCAAGACCATACATATTGATAGATAGAACTTCTATTTATTTGCTGAATAGACAGATCGACGGAAAAAACCATAACTATACTTAACACTAAAATATTGGGAAAAGTCCACATACGACGAAGATTTTTTGTTGCCGTCGGAAAAAAAAGGAGTCCCATTCCTATTAAAATAGGAACGGGAAGTGGCACAAAAGGTATGATCCATGAATATTGATATGTCTGCTCCATAAAAACTTTTTTCTTATTCTTAATTACTTAATTAATCGTTTCTGATTCACCAGCTCTTATTGATTGAAAGGGGGCAATAAAAAAATCAAGATATTACAAAGTTAACTGGAATTTTCTATTCTTCGATTTTTAATCTTTTTGAAACATTTCAAAAAGATTAAAATTCCGAAGTTAGAAGTAGTCAAATGATATCCTCGAGTTACTAATGAAAAAAAAAAGAATTCTTTTTTTTTAGTAAGATTTTTTTCTGAAGATATCAATTTACGTATTACAAAAATTTATATACATAGGTCAAGAATACAAAGAATTCCACCACAAAAAAAGGACTTGATTTTGATATGAATCCTAGCATAGGATGCCCTATAACTTAATAAAATAAGAGTTTTTTGAGTTTGTTTATTCGAAAACAGTTCATTTTCATTGCAGAACTGATTGATTGTCTTCCATTTCAATAAATGAATTTCCTTTTGGAGGAAAGACTATCCGATATTTTCTTTACATATAATTAAAGGAAAAAATGACTATTACTAAATACTAAACTATTCTTTTTTTTTTCAAAATTATGTATCTTTTAATAGATTCACTACGAGTGTCGTTCAATTTGAAAATGAAAATGGGGCATACCCTCTCTTCGGGCTTGACCAATTACCAATTAATAGAAAAAAAAGTCGAGTTTGTTATTGTTATTAGGTAGATAATTTTTTTTTTACACTTTTTTTTACACTTTTTGATGTATTTTTCATGTATTGTATAAAAACGTAGATGTATAAATTATAAATGCAGGACGACAAAAAAAAAATAGGTAGAGATAGAAAAGGAAAGACCTTTTTTTTTTTTTTTGATTTCATCGATTCGACTTTGATCGTTATGGACTATCCTATAGATTTGAATGGAGATAGAAAAAAGAAAGGTACCAAAAATTTAAATACAAATTCTTTTTTTCTGGATATTGTATGGAATATAAATAAACATAAACAAAATTATATCCTATTGTTTTTTTGTTCGAGAATAGAAACTTTTTATGCTATTTTCCCATCTCTATTTTTTTATGAAATTTAGTAGTATATAGAATCTAGAAAATAGATAAGAATAGATCAATAATGACATAAAGAGACACATCATTTTAAAAATAGATGTCTTTCACATCCAACTATAGCACTGAATAACCTTTTTTTTTGAATGGCAGTTCCAAAAAAACGTACTTCTACATCAAAAAAGCGTATTCGAAAAAATGTTTGGAAAAAAAAAGGATATTGGGCGGCGTTGAAAGCTTTTTCATTAGCGAAATCTCTTTCTACGGGTAATTCAAAAAGTTTTTTTGTACAACAAATGAATTTGGAGTAATCTGAATTGTTTTAACTCAAAAATGATAGAATTTCCTTTTAAATTTCTTAATATTTTGAACTGAGGGTTTTGATTTTGTCTACTGAATTCTAAGTCCCCTTTTTTCTTTTATTTTTTAAAAAAGAATAAAGAGAAGATACAAAGGTTTTCTTTTTTAAATACCTTTTTTTTTCATTTCGGGGGTGGGGATTCATATTGTCCCCATCGCCCATTTTTTATGTTATAATAATTTGTTATTTTTATTGAATTTAGAATAAAATAATAAAAAATAATAATAATTTTTATATTTATAGTATAGCTATAGCGGAGCCCATGGCATATATATATAAGAGCTTTAGTCAAAATCGCTGGGTTCTTGAAACTAATCCATTAAGTTTAATTTTTGTAACTTTATGAATCATTATTTTTCTGAATTTTTATATATCCTTCCCTTGCTTTCAACCCAATTGAGAAAAACATCCTTTCTAATTTAGTGGATATACAAATAATGTGTCAATTTTAAGTGATCTAAAAAAATCCTATGTTTGGATAAGAAAATGAATCCAGACATAGTTTTCTTTTTCGAATTCGAAATACTTTTTTTTTTCGATTTTTGAAGTATGGTACAATTATGACAAGAATCAAAACGCTTTTTATATAACATGTGCAGCCCAATATCTAGTTGGGTTGATAAATCCTTAAAACGCAAAATACTAACGATTAATATAAAACTATGCAAATTGCAGAAATCTTTTGAAATGGTTGGATGGGGTGCTAAAAAAAATTGTGATCTATAAAAATCATATTTTTTTATTCATTTATTCATTCAATTGATAAGGCCTTTTTTATAGATTCATAAAAATTTTTATAGATTTATAAAAATCATAGAAAAAAAATGAGAGATGAAGCATTAAAAATGAAAATGATAAAGAACATTTTTTTGAATTCTATCTATGAATTGAAGTCACAACTAGTTAGTTTAGTTACAATGAAGGGGCTTTTTTCTAGTTTTAGGAAAACACAAACTACAAAATCTCCGTTGACGAAATAATTAAATAAAAGGATAATTCTAATTAAATAAAACGATAAATAATAAAATAAAGATTCTTTTTTGAACCTGAACCTTAAAATTTCTATTTAAACGAGTTTTTATTCAATCAATTTGAATTAAATGCTTCCTAAACAATTTTACATTGAATTGACTTCAATCTCGACAATTGAATAAAAAACGGGTTATTATGATTTCAAGCAAGCCGCTATGGTGAAATCGGTAGACACGCTGCTCTTAGGAAGCAGTGCTAGAGCATCTCGGTTCGAGTCCGAGTGGCGGCATAGTATCTTCTAAAAGAGATAGAATAAGTTCTATAATGAATTAAATTCTTGATTTCCATTCCATAAAATCTAGAAACCTTGTTTTTTTCAGAATTTTTTTTTTATGATTTTTTCAACTTTAGAACATATATTTACTCATATATCCTTTTCAGTCGTTTCAATTGTAATTACAATTCATTTTTTAACTTTCTTAGTCGATGAAGTTGTAGGACTA